GAACATCGGCTCTCACAATTCCGTCTCCATCTACCAAAACCACTGGAAATGTTTCAAAAAAAGTGGGCATACGTCGTACAAAAAGCTCATGCCCATCTTTATCTCGAAAGATGGGGTGTCCTAACCATCCAACAGCTATTCCATCTCCGTTGTCCATTGAGCCCGCTCTGAATAATCCTCCCTTCGCCGGATTATTACCGATGTAATCATAAAAAGCTAGTTTATCGGGAATTTTAGACCAAGCTTCTGATAAGCTCAGATTTTCGGCTAGCCCGGTACCAACTCTTCGATATATTTCTTGCTGGAAGTATCCCTGATCCCACTGATAACGAGTGGGACCAAATAATTCGATCGGAGTCGTTGCTGAACCGTACCACATAGTTCCAGCAACAACGAAAGCCGCAAAAAACACAGCAGCTATACTACTGGAGAGGACAGTTTCAATATTGCCCATACGTAATCCTTTGTATAGACGTTGGGGTGGGCGGACACTAAGATGGAATAGACCTGCTAATATACCCAAAGTCCCCGCTGCAATATGATGAGAAGCTATTCCTCCCGGAACAAAAGGATCAAAACCTTCCGCGCCCCACGCTGGATTTACAGATTGCACTTTTCCGGTTAGTCCATAAGGATCAGACACCCATATTCCAGGACCATACAAGCCTGTTACATGAAATGCGCCAAACCCAAAGCAAGCCACCCCTGAGAGAAATAAATGAATTCCAAAGATCTTGGGCAAATCCAAAGAGGGTTTTCCCGTACGTTCATCACAGAATATTTCTAGGTCCCAGTACACCCAATGCCAGATAGCTGCCAAGAAGCACAGGCCAGAAAACACAATATGTGCCCCGGCCACACCCTCGTAACTCCAAATACCCGGATTCGTTATAGTTCCTCCGGTGATACTCCATCCACCCCATGAATTGGTTATTCCTAAACGAGTCATGAAGGGTATAACGAACATACCTTGTCTCCACATTGGATCAAGAACGGGATCAGAGGGATCAAAAACCGCTAATTCGTATAGAGCCATCGAACCGGCCCAACCAGAAACTAGAGCTGTATGCATTATATGGACAGAAAGCAACCGACCAGGATCATTCAATACGACGGTATGAACACGATACCAAGGCAAACCCATGGAACTACCCCTTCATCAAAGAAAAATGACACTATGTAACTTTATCGCATTGGAAAAGACTATGCTACGGCCCTCACCTTTTCAGTAGATTATCTCGGAGCAAGGGTTAATATTTATTCCCTTTCGTTGGTAATAGTAATAATGGAACGATTCCATTCGTAGGAACAAAGAGAAGCAGATCTATTCTATACCCGATAAGTACCAATACGCAATGGTGGAATTGGACCATTTTTTGTGAGCGAATGCATAGATACTTGTTCATCATTCGAACGATCCATTCGTCAGAATTTTCATTTATTCATTGCGCCTTTCTACATGAATCTTCCATTCTATGGATAGAATCCAATAAACGGCAATATCATGAAGACAATAAAACCATTGTTACGTCTCCGCATCAAAGTGAAGTATAGTACTTATTTTTCTTGAATTTAATGCCCATTGGTGTTCCAAAAGTACCTTTTCGGAATCCTGGAGAGGAAGGTGCAGTTTGGGTTGACGTATAGTGCGACTTGTCAGACGTATTGGGTCATATGGGATTCCCCCGTTCTCTCCCCCGATTGAGATATCCTCTCTTTCGCCCAAGAAAGATTGATTGAACCATCAAATCAATAATTTGGAGCGTGAAGTGCAATTAGATCAATTAATTCCGTTTTGGGGATAAATATTCTAAATTAGAATAATCTATGGTTGGCTTGGACCAATAAACTGAAGTATCCAGGCTTCGTTCAGAAAATACCAAATTGGTAATATATGTATGATTACCACTTGTATCATTAATGATTCCTATTTATACCATATGAGTGATCTCAAACTGCCAATCAATGAAGTAATACGATGAATACATCGAAGATTGGGCAGAAGAAAAGTCGTAAAGAAGTGGTACTGGGATCATTTGTCCTATATGTGCAAATAGAATTCGGGCGGATCTTTACCCGGAGTAGAGCATAAACCTAAAAGAATTGAAGAGGCCCATTCAGGAACAAGAAAATGACATCGTGGTTTGGATCTCGATGAAACAATACATCAATGAGAGGGTAGTTCAATAAGTTTAGTGAATTCTTTTTTTTTATAGGTTTTATAGGGGGGCGAACAAAAACTCATGTTTCTTGGAAAATGGAAGAAAAAACAAACCCCTTCCTCAGGAAAAAGCCTGCTATGAAAAAAGAAAAGAAGAAATAGGGCTGGAAGGGCTGGAATCGACACATTGATTCTTTTCTTTTTCGCAATTTATTGAACCGTATGCATCGAAAGGTGCGTGTACGGTTCCTAAGGAATACAATTTTGTCCTAATCAACCGACTTCATCGAGAAAGATTACTTTTTTTAGGCCAAGGGGTTGATAGCGAAATCTCGAATCAACTTGTTGGTCTCATGGTATATCTCAGTATAGAAGATGATACCAGGGATCTCTATCTGTTTATAAACTCCCCCGGCGGATGGGTAATACCAGGAATAGCTATTTATGATACTATGCAATTTGTGCCACCAGACGTACATACAATATGCATGGGATTAGCCGCCTCAATGGGATCTTTCCTCCTGGCCGGAGGAGAAATTACCAAACGTCTAGCATTCCCTCACGCTTGGCGCCAATGATTTTTGATTTGAGAGAAAAAAGAAGACTATGCCTTCGCCATATGGAATATTAAGTAATAATAGCATGGCACTTCTAGTTCGATATAAGCAAACCCCTCTTGCTTTTTAATAAATGAAATTTTGTATCGAGATAGTAGTATGAAACAAAGGTTATTTCTGATTTGTTCTTATGTATCGGGGGTCCATTTCAGCGTCACAAACCTTTTTTTTTGCTTCCACACCAGAAGTATCTTTCCGATATTGATGAAAGAGAGGGCGAAAATGAAAAAAAAAAAGATTTTTTTTCTTATTTGAGCGGATCAGAAAGAAACTTTGGGATTGCTGAATTACAGAAGAGATAAATATAGAAAGCAACAGAACCATCATAGTATTTTTGGCTCCTCCGAGGGGAAGGGTGGTAAATGGATCATCCAACGCTCCGAGTCTGATAGATTCTAGTTGTCTCTTTCTTCGATGGAAGGGGAAGGATAAATTCCATTGCAGAGCCGTATGCAATGCACAAAAGATGCCTGTACGGTTGTTCGATTCTATCTTTTTTTTTTTCTTCTTCTTATTCTTTATCCCTTCCTTTTCACCCGATCATACCAGATAGAGGAACCGTTCATTATGTTATATCATCAGGGTTATGATCCACCAACCTGCTAGTTCTTTTTATGAGGCGCAAACAGGAGAATTTATCTTGGAAGCGGAGGAGCTACTGAAACTCCGCGAAATCATCACAAGAGTTTATGCACAAAGAACCGGCAACCCTTTATGGGTTGTATTCGAAGACATGGAAAGGGATGTTTTTATGTCAGCAACAGAAGCCCAAGCTCACGGCATTGTTGATCTTGTAGCGGTCGAAAATACCGGAGATTTCGCGTAAATCAGTAATTCCATTTCGAATCATAATCTAATTCGAATCAACCGTGATTCGAGATTTTATCTCCTTCCACGGGTCAAAGTCAAATATTAAACGGAAGTCATTTATAAGCATTCGGTTAGGATCGATCTAAACCAGCCGATTCTGTATACGATTCAGAATGCCAACTATTAAACAACTTATTAGAAACACAAGACAGCCAATCAAAAATGTCACGAAATCCCCCGCTCTTCGAGGATGTCCTCAGCGTAGAGGAACATGTACTAGGGTGTATGTGCGACTCGTTCTGTTCAGATCATGGGCTGGACAAAATAGACAAATTTTCCAGTACCAATGAATAGGATAGAATGGAATAACTCCATTCACTATCTAAAAAAAATCTATCATATACCTCTATTGTGTATGGAATTTATGGTTTCCATTGGTGCAAATCCAATCGCCTCGATTTGAGATGAGAAGCAATTCCTCATTGGTAGCAAATGGTTATCCATTAAGCGGGGGGAAATAGTATTCAAAAAGCAGAAAGATTATGCTCCTATTCTTGCAAGAACGGACTAACAGGGTCAGCTACCTAGCCAACCTTCATAATTAAATGCCGTCACTGTATGGATAGATCTCATTGCGAAAAGACCTATTATCTGGATAATTCATGGGTAGAGCCAAACAGTGTGAACTGTACAAGTTCACAATAACATTGATTAAATAAGGGAGGGGGCTCCGGTGTATAGAAAGGGCCTCACCGTTTAAGAAGTAACCATAGAAACGATGGAACCCACTATTTATCCATTTACTCCCCATTTACTATTTATTTTATACCTAGTATCTAGTACCGGTACAATTTCTTATTTCGAGATGAAATGCCTGGAAGAAATAGCAAATCGTGGTTGGGAAGGTCATAGTAGCAAAAGCCATTGGAATTTTTATTTTATACATCGGAAGAATCTGTTTTGTTATTAATAGACCAGGAGAGGGGAAAAGAATGACTGAAAGAAAAGAAATCAATTAGTTATTCATCAAAGTAAAATTGGATAAAATGATCAGAGTTAGGCGCGGATATATAGCTCGAAGACGTCGAACAAAATTTTTTTTATTTGCATCAACCTTTCGGGGAGCTCATTCAAGACTTACTCGAACTACTACTCAACAGAAAATGAGAGCTTTGGTTTCCGCTCATCGGGATAGAGGCAGACAAAAGAGAGATTTTCGTCGTTTGTGGATCACTCGGATAAACGCAGTAACTCGCGAGAATGGGGGATCCTATAGTCGATTAATACATGATCTGTACAAGGGGCAGTTGCTTCTTAATCGTAAAATACCTGCACAACTAGCTATATCAAATGGGAATTGTCTTTACATGATTTCCAATGAGATCGGATCGGCAAATAAGGAGATTGGCAGGAGTTCGTCGGAATGATTTAAACGGAATTCCCCGGAGAATGACCTCCGGGAAAGTAAGGTAGAGTCGAAATTTATATGATAAGTAGTAGGAATGAACGAACACGTTTCAATAAAGAAAGATTTCTTCCCCTATTATTTCTTGTTTTTTTTTTTTCTTACGACGTCAAATCTGAATCTCCGGCTTTTTCGAACAGAGCATCCATCTCAGTTCCGATTTTCGTTCTGATTCAATTGAGAAGTAGGCCTATTTTTTTTTTCTGGCTCTAGTACCTGTAGTTCTAGGGGTCGACTCGGTTCTCTCAAACTGTTTCTCATTATTAAGAAAAGGTAACGAAGATAAAATACGAGCTTGTTTTATAGCAATAGTAATTAATCGTTGTTGTTTCAAGGTCAATCTATTGACTCGTCTAGATAATATTTTTCCTTGTTCACTAATAAATCGACTAATTAAACTCATGTTTCTATAATCAATTCGATCCCCCGATCCAATTGGGGGCAAACGCCTACGAAAAGATCGCTTGGATTTACGAAAAGTTCGCTTAGATTTATCCATGGTTTATTCCTTCTCTCTAAAATCCTATTTCTCCATTCATTCAGATCCGCCCAAAACAAAATCGGATTGGACTTGTTCATATATATGTAATTCCTTCCCATTCCATCTATTTCTTTATCTCCCCATGAATTGTATGCTTGTAACAATAGGGACAGAATTTTATCAATTCCAACCTGCCGGGCGTATTGTGTCGATTCTTTTCAGTAATATATCTGGAAACGCCCGGTGATTTCTTATTGGCACCATTTTTGGCACAACTGGTACACTCCAAAATAACTGTTACTCTGACATCTTTCCCCGCGGCCATAAACCTCCTTTGGATTTTTAATTCACTCAACTCTTCTATTTTTGATACGAACCGAAGAAGAAGAAAGGAACGAAAAATAAAAAGTAAATAGAAGTTGCTAACTGGAAATGAGATTCATAATATGAAAGATTTCGTTGCAATCAATAGATTAATAAAATAATAAGTAATACAATTATTTCTAACTATCAATTATTATTCCTAATCCCAGTATTTCATTTAAGTATCTTGTATGATCTCGAATAGCCTGCCCTAGATCCACATTTATATTTCTATTCTCCCCCTATTCATTCTATCCTTAACCCTAGTTTAGCCGAGGTTCAGGCGACTCTTATTCTTTACCTGTTCTTCCTGAACAACCGAAGAAAAAGGGGGGAGGAACTAGTCACATATAATTTATTCTATCTCTAATCTTCTTTATTTCTTTCCACGTCAATAACTAGAATGAGAAAAAGGGGAATGCCAACGCATCCGGGAATAAACGATTGATCTCTATCAATAGACCTGCTAAAGACCCGAACCATAGAGTAGCTAGCACAGGTGCCACGGAGAGATATGTTTTTATATTTCGCATTGAAAATCCTCCTTATTTTATTTTTATTGTAATACGTATATGATCAGATGCATATGTGGTTAAAGTGTGGTTAAAGATCGCTTTGATTTGTATGCGGAATCCATAACTAAAATGGATATATACAATGATCCGATAGATGAGATCTTCCTGTCCCTAAAACGTAAAAAGATGCCCCCTTCTTCCCGAACATTACCTATAAATATTTATTCTTTTATTTTATGAGACCAAAAAGAATAAATTACAAGAGAAATTGTATATAGATGGAGGAAATAATGATGTGGAAAACAAGACAGGGATTCTCTACAATGACACTGTACAACAAGTGAAAGAAAGGGATGTAGCGCAGTTTGGTAGCGCGTTTGTTTTGGGTACAAAATGTCACGGGTTCAAATCCTGTCATCCCTATTTATTACTTCTCCTATGGGTAGTAACGAGGAATCCATTAAGATCGATTCAAATTGAACATAATCGAATCTGTAGTTGTAGTGTAATGATACTATATGGATGCAAGATGTACTGGGGATACAAAAAGAATCCTTTTCTTTATAGCCATAGCCGTATCTTCTGTTATAAGAAAGCGCTCTTAGTTCAGTTCGGTAGAACGTGGGTCTCCAAAACCCGATGTCGTAGGTTCAAATCCTACAGAGCGTGATTCTGTTCTTCTTATGTTGAATCACAAGAAAATAACTTAATTTGAACTCCAACCAAAATTGGACCTCCTGCAGATCAAGGAGGAGGTCAATCAAAAAAAAAAAAGAGATGTTACTCAATCAAAGGTCCAACTGATCACCGCGCCTGTATTGTAAATATGCAGTTACAAATAATCCGGCCAAAGTAATAGGAATTAAACCTAACACGATTCCAAATAGAAAAACTTCAATCATTTCGATTTGTTTGAAAGGGGAGAAAAAGGGAGGTAATATCTATTCCTAAATATTACTCCGAATTACCCATGAATCTCAATGACCAAGAATTGGCAATTGATGCTGGAGGAAACTATAGAATATCTGGGATTTCACACAAATCTGCATTTTCATTTTTATGAATTGTTCATTCAATTCATTTCAAATAAGTCGTATCTTGCTCAGACCAATCAATAGAGCTGGGGTTATAGTTGAAGCAGCCAGTAGAAAACCGAAATAACTAGTTATAGTAGGCATGAAGGGGCTAAATGAGATACGTTCTTTTTATACATATGTTTATAAAGCACTTTCCTAAGTTTCCATTTTTGTTTTGCGAGATACGATGATAAGAAAAAGTCCCAATTGACAGAATCAATTGAAATTGAAAGTTCTTGATTCATCAGTCATTATAGACGCCACTAACAAAGATAGAGTGAGAGAAGAAAAACAAAATGGATTCATCATTTGTGACATCTATCGGCCCCGGGCTTCCGAATCAACAGATTCAGTGAACAACTCATGAGTAAAGTAATAGTAATACGAGCTGTATCATGTGACTTCATTTACAAATGAAATACTCTTTGAGTAACTATGGACTAAAAGAATTGGATTAGAAAATCATTCCAATTGTGATCATTTCTTTTCTTTTTCAATTGGATCCATTTTGGAATTTGGAACGAACGACCCAATAAGACCTTTGACTTGAACTCATTGGATTCAATATTAGAGTAGGTTGGTTGATTGCACATAATATCTCGAATGAAAAGAAAAAAAAGTATTCCACGGTCTCTCGAAGAAAAAAAAAAACCTTATTTCGGGTCCAACTCGATTCTAAAACGAGTAATTCCTACTATCCTTCTAGGTTCCACATTTTGTCTTTCCATATCATGGAGTCCTATCCTTGTAGATAGGTCAAGAAGGAACCTTTGGACCTAATGCAGCGCTCCCTACATTACGAATCTTGATTGCTCCAACTATTGTTTGTTCCATTTCCTTCATCGAATACTATCTGCTCTTGTACAACCAACGAATTACTTGAAATGAAAGGATTAGAATGAAAATACCTTTTCTACAAACATGAAAGGCATGAAAGGGGGGTTTTTAGATTTAGCATCCAATTGTGATAATATGATAATTTCTTTCATGAATAATTAGAACCACCGACTCGCACTTTACACTTTATTTGATCAAGATTTGATCAAGATCTTTATCTTCATTCAGTTTCTATTCTGAAGTCAGTAATGGGAAACCTTATACTACAAACAAGAATTTTAGGAATTTTCTATTGAATGACATGTGGTTGTGCATAAACAAAGAACAAGAAAGGAATTATGTACCATTTTTTTTTTCGATACTGATTGAAACTGCGTTGCTGTGTCAGAGGAAGGATAGCTATACTCATTCGGTATACTCTAAATGCACCCTTGGTACAATATTGACGATCTCACAAGGATGAAATATCAGTAGTTTTCCATTTACTGATCCCCATCTTTCACGGAATCGATCCCCCCTCTTTTGACTGTATATGTGGAGCTCGGCATGTCTGGAAGCACAGGAGAACGTTCTTTTGCTGATATTATTACCAGTATTCGATACTGGGTCATTCATAGTATTACTATACCTTCCCTATTCATTGCAGGTTGGTTATTCGTCAGCACGGGTTTAGCTTACGATGTGTTTGGAAGCCCTCGGCCAAACGAGTATTTCACGGAGAACCGACAGGGGATTCCATTAATAACTGGCCGTTTCGATCCTTTGGAACAACTTGATGAATTTAGTAGATCCTTTTAGGAGGCCTCAATGACCATAGATAGAACCTATCCAATTTTTACAGTGAGATGGTTGGCTGTTCACGGACTAGCGGTACCTACCGTGTTTTTTTTGGGGTCAATATCAGCAATGCAGTTCATACAACCATAAACCTAAAACCTAATAAAAAAAAAAAATTATAGAGCTACGACACAATCAAACCCGAACGAACAAAATGTTGAATTGAATCGTACCAGTCTCTACTGGGGTTTATTACTGATTTTTGTACTTGCTGTTTTATTTTCCAATTATTTCTTCAATTGAGAGAAATAAAATAGTAGGAATTCTCTTATCCCATTCGGAAGGATATCATACTCATAACTATCCATGACTGTTTATGTCTCTAGCATGACCACTTGATGAAATGTGGAGGGAAGTGGGATAAATGGCCGATACTACTGGAAGGATTCCTCTCTGGCTGATAGGTACTGTAACTGGTATTCCTGTGATCGGTTCAATGGGCATTTTCTTCTACGGCTCATATTCTGGGTTGGGCTCATCCCTGTAGTAATCGGATGAACCAGATTATAGACATAAAAGAGTAAGAACTCAACAGGACCTTTCCCCTCAAATCAGACAAACAAAGAGGGGAAAGGTCCTGTTGAGTTCTTACTCTTCGAGCAATACTTTGACCCGTTCCATATGAGTTGTAAGTTCATCCAGTGAACATAATCATAACATAATATTTGTAGAAATGACAAAATGGATCCTTTGCTCCGATGTTTTAAACCCCCCATCCCTTTGTTTCTGATGATGTTTTTGAAGAATCGGATCCGGTGATTGATTCATAGTATCTCTTCCGAAGCAAGAAGAAAGAAGGAATCAATCGATTTTCTGGATGACACAATATGGATTTATTCCAGATGAGGCACCCTGCAAATCATTTCTATACTAATGGAAGCTTACTCTATAAAAAAAAATCAAATTGGAACTATGATGAGATAATAAATAAGGATTTTAATATGCGCAAAAATCCAAGATTTCTGCTTTTTTGACCCGGAGCATTAAGACTCTTTTGCTTGAATGAGTCTTTTTTTTTTTATAAGTTCATTGAAAAAATTCTATTTGCTCAATGAATTAACCTCCCCCCCGCTTTTTTTTCTGTCCACTACTTCTTCTGAATCCAAACAAAGAAGTTGTGATAGACCCGCAAAATATTCCTATTTTGCTTTTACGAATGGGAACAAGAATCATTATTATTTCGACACAACAAAAGGGCGAAAGATTCCTTTTCTTTTGTGGAAGATTAGGAAGACAAGATGAGTAATCCCCCTAGAACTATTTGTTCCTTTCATTTATCCCTTGTATTCTCCTCCCACTTATGCCTATTTATTATTTATTTTAATATATTACTATATTAGAACTATATTAGAATTAGTAATATTTAGAATAGAAACTATTGATGCATTCCATGGCATTTACAATCTGGCAGGCAATAGGAGACCCGGCATAGTCACGCCACTCCCATTTTTTTTTTTGAAAAAAAAAAGTCGTTTTGTCTTCTTCGGAATGTACATACTATTAATGGGATACAAGTAATTCCCGACATCGCGCAGAAAAAGAAAAACAGTATAAACAAAGCAAACAAAAGGCTTTTCATGATTTTTTTGATCATACAACATATCTTTTTACCAACTTGCTGTTGAGGAATCCCTGGATCTAGAAATTCATTTCGGCCAATTGAACCTTCTCAAATTGTTTCTTTTTCAGAACCAAAAAGATTTGTGCCAGAATAACAGATGCCAAGAAGAACAGAAGCCCTTGGACACGTAATGGATCTTGAAGTACTATTTCTGCATCTCCCTGACCAAATCCACCCACATTGGGATTACTCGTTAATGGTTGATCAAGCTTGATGTATTCGCCCTCTGAAACAAGAAGTTCTGGTCCTGGAGGTATAATATCAACCGCTTGGTGCCCATCCGAGGCATCCGCTATGGTTATTTCATATCCCCCTTTTTCTTTACGTACTATTTTGCTTACTAGACCTGCTCCTGTAGCATTATATACTGTATTGTTACTCTTGCTCCCATCGGGATAAATCTGACCCCTTCCCCTGTTTCCACCTACATATATGGGATATTTTAAAAAGTGAACCTCTTTCTTCGTAGCAGGGTCTGGGGAAAGAATGGGGAAGACGATTTCACTATATTTCTGACCAGGAACAGGACCTATCACAAGAATATTTCTTTTAGTGGGACGATAATTCTGAAAAGACAGATTACCCATCTTTTCTTTCATCTCGGGAGAAATACGATCAGGGGGGGCTAATTCGAATCCCTCGGGTAAAATAAGAACAGCTCCCACATTCAACCCCCCCCTCTTACCATTAGCAAGAACTTGTTTCAGTTGCATATCATAAGGGATTCTAACAACTGCTTCAAATACAGTATTGGGAAGCACAGCTTGTGGAACCTCAATATCCACGGGCTTATTAGCCAAATGGCAGTTGGCACATACAATACGCCCAGTGGCTTCTCGTGGATTTTCATAACCCTGCTGCGCAAAAATGGGATATGCATTTGAAATGGATATCCGAGTTATTACATATATCATGATCAATACAGAAATTATCAATACAGAAATTGATCGAGTCATCTGTTTCTTTACCCAAGAAAAGGTGTTTCTATTTTGCATGGTCCAATCATTGATCTCGGAAATTTCTACAATAAATTAGGTGGGTAGCTAGTATAGTTCCCTATCCACGATTCTGTCATTGTACTGGAATATAGAATGGACGGGTGGAAGTATAAAAAATGGGTAAGGCTTTGAATGATTTGTTTATGTATGAAGTGACATTGAGTTCTTCATTCATTCATTGAATGATAAATCACTACAAGTGAAGGAGATACACGATTTAAAAAAAGGAAGATCCAATATTTCAAAATTGTATCTATAATGACTGGAAAAGTGGAAACGAGACCGGATATAACTTGCTCATTATGAGCAAATCCAAAATTTTGGTAGACCAAACCAATCATTAGTTCCCAACCATGGGGCGAGTGGAATCCGATACACAAATCAGTTAATAAAAGAATAGAAAAAGCTTTTATTGTATCGCTTAAGTTATAGAGGAACTCCTGAACCCAAGAATTAAGAATGACAAGTTCTTCATTACCCAGAATAGAATAAGCACTTAGAATAGTGAAACAGATTATATTTGTTGAGAAATGCAAAATGAGATGGATATGATCCTGATTGTGCATTCTGACCAATTGTATCGTTTCTTTGTAGATTCCTATACGAAGCTTTTGTATATGTGTCCCCGAATACTCCTTTATCATTTCGTCCAACAGGAACAGTTCTTCTAATTCTATGAATCTTTCTAGAACTTTCTTCTCTTGAATATCATTCAAAAAAGTTTCGGACTGCCTGGTATTGCACCAATTTATAACCCAAGATTCAAGACTTTTATTAAATGAGAGAGAGATCCCCCATGGCAGAAATACTATAGATGCAAGATATGGGAAGGGAGTCAATGCTTTCCTTTTTGGCACTTTCAATCTGTGAATTGTTAATGAACCTGGTTGATTCGTTGACTCTGTCTGATATTTCTATGAAGCACAAGTTCTATAACAAGGTATTGTGTAATTGTTTAGTCCTTAGCTCTAGAAAGAATATAGAATAAGGGTCCATTTCGAATGAAGAGATAATAAAATATTGTTTCCAGATATCTCAATTGGTCAAATTCAGACCAATTACATCTTCATTTGTTGCTTTCGAAGAATGCCCGAAAGAACCACTTGAAGTAACAAACATGAATATTATTCGGATTTCGAGACGGAAGAGCCCCCCTTGAATCAATCAATTATTTCAAAATGTTTCACTGATTATCCACAGCCCAGGAGAGGGGGTATCTCTGAAAAATACGGATGATGAAGCTGGCGAAACGGGAAATCAATTGGATGGTTATGAGAGATCCAATCATTTAGTCATCAAGGAACAAAGAAAAGGATAAAAAGAAAGATCGATTCACAAAAGAGAGAGAATTGACAAGATATGATCCATCTGTATCTAACGTATCCATTCGAAATATTGGGCCTCAAAATAGGAATTATTTACTCTGAAATGTTCTGATATATGTGATGAATACATACTTATTAGACTTGTTACGAATATGAAAGAATTGAGTTGAGTTCCATACGCATGAAAAGTGGACAAAAATGGCTTCTTATTATGGTTGTTCCGTATACGTCCACACGCTCTATTCTTTGGGTCACAGCAGTATTACCAATGGAATGGGGGAAATAGAATCTAACAAGTTTTGCTTGAGCGAGCGCTCGGAAAGGAAAAAAGATGAATATCAATTCTCTTCCAAATTTTATGAAAAAGAGGATTACAGGGTTCCGGTTCCCTCCCTCATGCTGAGAAAGCATTCATTCCTCGCTCGGTTCATTTCAAAATACTTCAATTGGTACGCGCAAGAAATAGGCCCATTCAGCAGCTTTTTGTTCAATTTCTAGTGGACTTAAATTCTCATCAGTACGAGTCAAGGGAATGTCTCCCCGACCTCTGATTTCCATATAAAGGACACGGCGAGGATAAAGACCCTCTTTCACTTTCATTCTGATCGACCGGATATCTCTCATACGGAATCGAAGGAAGATGCGGCGATTTATTCCAGGAAACCCCCAACGAAAAATGCACACTATTCCTTCTTTTCTATCGAATCTGTCATAACCACTACCTACATTCCACGAAATTGTGCACCACAAATAGGAGCTAATGAACAGACCTGCGATACCATAGAAACACATCACGATACCTTGTGGAAAAAAAAGGATTTGCTGAGACGGGAATAAGGATATCAGATTCCGACCAAGATAACTGGAGATTCCAACCAATAAGAAGCCTATTGACCCTAAAAAAAGGATACATGCCCAGCAGAAATTACTTGTTTTTCGAGAACCCGTTATAAGTTCTATCCATATACGTTCTGATCGCCAGTTCATACTAGATCCAGTTGCATTCTATTGGAATTGAGAGAATAAACCCAATCAATTTTATTTTTTTTTTGTTCTTGCTCCCAAAGTAACTCTCATCAACTAGCACTGTGAACCATCAGGAGTAATTCATCAAATTGGTTATTTTTATAAAATAAAAAAGATCCCCTTCATATGATCCCACTATGTCTGGATATATCTACATATATATCCATTTATATTCCAGATATTCGATCTATTTTAAAACAGCTATATCCGCATACACATGCATTTATCCATATTTCTTGTATCCACATGCATAACAGCCCCTTCATTTGTGTTTGGAGGCAGCCATATGTCGTATGTCGTACTATTTCCACTAAATAGATATCTGTATTACGATCCAAGGGTTGAAAGAAATTGATGAGATTGGGTCCCATCAGTCTAGACAATCTTGTTTTTTTGAACATGAAGAGATAAAGAAGCCATTGCAATTGCCGGAAATAATAGGCCTACTAAAGGCACAAAAATAGAGGGTAAGTTAAGATCTGTCATAGAATGGGTGCCTCGATTTAATATTTGTACCTGTTATAAAGATATCTATCATAAGTATATCTATTATAAGTATAATAAGTATATTATAAGTGCAAGGAATTTAGAACGAAATGAGTGTACCTATTCATCTTTCTCCACGAAATATATGTATGAGAATCTACTTTATTATTCTTGTTCCCCCGCCCCTATCTTCTAAGAAAGGAATTTCTTACGAGTTCCTGAAAAATTCGTTAGAATTCGATCCAACAGGGATTCATAGTGAAAAATAGAGGGCTCCCAGGAGGTATAGAAATATGCAAGACTTCTATCTATTAATTAGAATAATTAGAACATCTGATACGTACGAAGAAAACACAAAATGATTTTTGATTTCCTTAATTAC